AAGATATTTTGTATGCGGACTCGCGATAGGATCTGAGTGCTCGGTCATTCATCCAATCAATATTGGATGGGTGATTGGCTCTTAAAATCAAAATAGAAAAAACGAAAAAAAAATTCTGTTTGGTAACCCCCACCAAGAATAGAATAGCGTGTCTCTCAATTGTTTCAATTGTTTCACAGAAACAGAGACAGTAAGGCTTAGATCAAATGGGAGGTAGGAATATGTGATAGATAGTTATCTATCTTGACTTTCATTCTTAGAACTTATGAAAGTCAACAAAACAAAGAATGGGTCTTAATATTTCTACATGTTCTATTAATAGCATCCCCTTCCAATGGGATAACTGCATATCTTGCTTGTACTTAATGCTTTCCGATTCCACCAGAAGAAATCATATAGGAACTTGTTAGAGTGGATCCATTGGATTGGATCCTCAATAGACTTAAGTTAAGTCAGAATCCCATTTTGACTCTGCACCATTGATTCCACTATTATATTATTAGCGATCAATAATGGAATAATTCCTTCATATTCATAGAGATAGGGGACATGATTCACATGGATATAGTAAGTCTTGCTTGGGCGGCTTTAATGGTAGTCTTTACATTTTCCCTTTCACTCGTAGTATGGGGAAGAAGTGGACTCTAGGGGTATTACTAATTCATATGAATTAGTAAGTTTAAGTTGAGGAATCCAATTATATCAATTTATATCAATTGTTTAATAGATCGTTCTACGAATCGTTTTAAAATCAAAATATCTCCATTTCCAAATTTAACCGAAATCCAGTAGTAATATTAGTAATATTCAATAATAACCTTTGGATCAAACAAATATTTCAATCATTTTCGATGAACCAGTTCTTACCAGAATTATGGATATTACAATGAGGGGTAATCCCTATTTTATTTCTTTCCCTCTTTACTGTTGAAAGAGGGAGTTGTTCTGCTATTACGTAGATACAATATCTACTTTCGGCTGGAGGCGACATATACATAGTGGTTGTCAAAAGAGGTACTAAGCATAATAAGATCTTGCTTGCGCCGGGTGATCCACATATCGCGCACTTACCGTTTTTTTATACTCCTAGGGATTTTCTTTATGCTTTATCACCTCACCTCGTGTCATGGCTCAAGCGTTAAAAAAAAAAATATTTGACTCTACTCCTTTTCCAAATCCAAATAAGTTACCATAAAACTCCTTGGATCATTGGATCATCTGTTAACGGCTCAACCAATTCAATTATTTCTATTTCTTCGGAAAAAAAAAAAGGATTCATTGGGCTTCTTTTGTGTATGCCCCTACTATTCTTCCTCCATTGATTGTTTCGATAGATCCCGGGATTCATATTAAAAAGAATCATAAACCTATGAATTAGAGCAGTTGACGTTAGCTTATTTCGGATTGATCGGAATAAATACGCGAATTATGGATTGATCTATATCAATCCCATATCTTCATACACTACAATAGATAGTGTGGTGGAAAGGTTCATATAGTTCTTTCCACCATACTATCTCATCTATTGGATCCATATACTGCTAATTCAATCCAGTCTGCCCATTTCATTTAAGTTCATTTAAGACTTGGAATTGTAATCCCTTTCATTTCTTCAATCATTGATAAAAACTAATAACTCAAGTTTCAGTCAAATTAATCATTTTGACTGACTGTTTTTACGTAAATGATAAGTAAAAAAGCAGTAGGAACTAGAATGAACAGTGCAGTAGCAATAAATGCGAGGATATTTACTTCCATAATCTCATCATTGTTTTTTTGCTTCGGAATAACTAGGGATCTAATCCCATAGAGATAATAAATCTTTCTCCATAATTTGTAAATGCAATGGGATTAATTGCATCTTGATGATACTGAATCGGATCAATATCATGAATAACAATAACAATATCTGCTCTATCAAATCAATTCATCGTCGAGAATTGAATAGTATAACATAGGAAGATCTTTTATCCATACCAAAAAAAATGGGATTCCTGATCCAATCAAGAATCCAATTGAATTTCTCAACTCTTTCGTTTCTATAATCTAACGTCTTCCTTATATCCAATAATCTGAGGTATCATCTGACCGATGTGTTCCATTAGTTACAGACCCAAACAGTCAAATGGAAAAAGGAAGGAATTCAGTTCTAAGCTAAGTTTTTTTGATGATCTAATCTTCTTAGAAAACAGAGAAGTACGATAACTACGGATCCTGGTATAAAAAGATCCAATATTCCGACAAATTCACTATTTTCTTTATTGATTCTGTTCTTTTTTTTTGATGGGACCGCTGCAATAGGAAGAAAAAAAAAAGATTATTCATTCTATTCCCTCCTTAGAACTAGAACAGGATAAACGGATCTTTGTTTGATCTTTTATTATTTATATTCTTTTATTATTTATATAATTAGTATCCTCTTCCTTGGATTGGGACGCATACATTGAGAATCCAGTGTGCAATTTGCATGAGATAGATTCTCCCCAATGAAAAATGCAATTAGTAATTGAGGTTACACAGAATCGGACCCAGAAAAAGGGTAGGTCAAGTCTCAAAAGTACTATGTCGGGGTAACTATGTTAAGTAAATTGTGTATGTGTATGTGCTCCCGGTAAACATATGGGTACTCAATTACATTCCATTGATCAGGAACAATCGATCAAAGCCAGACCCATATGGTCTCTCTTGGAATCCTGAATATGGTGATACCTCTGATTGTCCCAACCTACATATGTCTCTCCACCATCAATTGGTACTAGTTGCAGTAATTGCAATTTCTGATTTTCCGATGAGAAATGCGAAACGAAATAAGGATCCTACCGCCGGGAATTAGATCCTCTTCACAGAAAATGGAGAATTGATTGATTCATCGGATCCTAATCCTAGGTCGGGACTGACGGGGCTCGAACCCGCAGCTTCCGCCTTGACAGGGCGGTGCTCTGACCAATTGAACTACAATCCCGGGGACCAGGGAAATGAGGTGTACAGCCCACATATTCTTATGATTTCATTCGAACCATTTATAATATAATTTATAATATAATAGCTGCGTTGTAACAGAGACACGAATGGTATACTGATATACATATACACATAGAATGGATATGTACTAGAGTGACACGGATTACTATTAATCCTGTGGTTATTGCCAATGAGAAACAATCTTTCAATCAAAAAAAAAAAGGGACTCTTTCTTTTTTTCTCCTTACTCTTTATTCCTTATACTTATAGATCATGACTCTAGATCATTATCATTAGCAACATCAGAACATGTGGAAACAAATAGAGATATATTCCAAAAGATGGAATCTTTATTCCTCCATATCATGCATTTTTTGAGGGCGAATTGGTTATATCATCCTAATGGATTGGCGAATTCTTGGGTCGAGCTGGATTTGAACCAGCGTAGACATATCGCCAACGAATTTACAGTCCGTCCCCATTAACCGCTCGGGCATCGACCCAGGGAGAATCCACTCTAGGCTTATTGAGAATCCATGATCAACTTCCTTTCCTACCCCCAGGGGAAGTCGAATCCCCGCTGCCTCCTTGAAAGAGAGATGTCCTGAACCACTAGACGATAGGGGCATACCTGCCCGACCGCCAGCATACTATGCTCATAGTATGAGCAGTTTTGGGGAATTGTCAATATAAACGAAGTATAGGATTCCTTCAGGGGGTGTTTTGTCCGGCAGAAAAAGAGGTAAACCCCGATTCCAATTTTCACTCATTGATTCGCACATTGTTAAGATGAGATATGCCTATCTCTATCTCATGCTAAGTCACGAAATTCAGGAACAATCGAAATCGAATTTTTTTTTGATTGATTCAAAAAGACTGATGTAGAATCTGTCAATCTGGTAAGAGACCGACAAGCAATCGAAGAGATTTCCCTTTTATTTTATGAGAATTCGGGTCAGGGTACGCGTCGAGTTCCTTCATGACATGATTCGATGAAATATCTTGGATCTATGTCGGATTGGTACATGTATCAATCAAGTGAATCTCGTTCTGCTGGGTCAATAAAAGCAATTAGGATCGGTCTTGGAACAATTCACTGCATTAATACTTATCAATTTCAATTAAATAATAAGGAAATACACTAGACTTCCTAGGTCAATCTAATTTCTTGTTCCTGAGTGAGCCCTAATATATGCATACATGTATCTATGTACATATAGTATATACATAGATACATGTGGTAGACTCATAGTGGGCTTGGGCTAATTCATGAATTCAATAAAATAGGCCCTTTTAACTCAGTGGTAGAGTAACGCCATGGTAAGGCGTAAGTCATCGGTTCAAATCTGATAAAGGGCTTTTTTGCACGAAACGCCAGTCTTAGTCTTCATTTTTCGGTGGAGGATAGATATATTGTTGATATTTGTGATAAAAAAAGGTAACCGCCTGACATAATAGAATGAGTTCTAATTATAATGAGTTATAGAGTGAAACATTTGTTCATTATGATGAATGATGATAAGTTGATGATAAGTAGTCGGACTTATTAGATTATGAGGAGGACGTCACTACAAGGTATACTCTTCCTCATCTTTCATTATTCATAGTTTTGGTCTTGGGACATAGATATTCTAGATACCCAATTATGAATCGCCAAAGTATTCCTACTTCTCCGTCGTTCCAATCAGATCCATCGGAAAAATGAGAAATAAATAAAAAGTAAGTGAACCTGACCCATGGAATCATGACTATATCAGCTATTCTGATATTTAAATTCAATAGAGATCCAATTGTAGAAGCGGACCCTTGGACCACGCAAGAATTTGTCGATATTTCCGATTGAATCTTCTTGTTCCTGGATGCTCCATAGGAATAAATCGTTATTCCTTTCCTCCACCGAGGAAACATTTATTCCAAGGAATCCATTTTTCCATATTTTTTTTTTATTTGAACTTTGATTCCAGAAAAAGATCAGTTTATATTTATATATTTATATATATATATAGGATTGATATATAGCTATCATAGCTTCATGTACA